CTTATACTGAATGCGGTTAATATAAATTTCGTAACATTTTCTGATTTTTTTGATAGCCGGCAATTAAAAGGAAATATTTTCTCCGTTTTTGTTATAGCTATTGCCGCCGCTGAAGCAGCTATTGGACCAGCTATTGTTTCGTCAATTTATCGTAACAGAAAATCAACTCGTATCAATCAATCGAATTTGTTGAATAAGTAGTATTAATCATAGAAATTAGAATATTCATAAATTCAAATTAACATGCCCATACATTAAATCTAATCCACATTTTCAAAAATGTAAGAAATCAAAGTATCTTGGCTCTATCGCGCGAGTCGATCCAGAAGTAGATTGCTTCAAAATTTCTGGTAAATTATTGATTCATCTGGTGTTTAAATATATGATTCATTTACAAATTTACTAGATCGAAAATTTCTGACGTTCAAAAATTTATAGATCCAATGTCACACTCAGTAAAGATTTATGATACGTGTATAGGGTGTACTCAATGTGTGCGAGCCTGCCCAACCGATGTATTAGAAATGATACCTTGGGACGGATGTAAAGCTAAGCAAATCGCTTCTGCTCCAAGAACAGAGGACTGTGTCGGTTGTAAGAGATGTGAATCCGCCTGTCCAACGGATTTCTTGAGTGTTCGCGTTTATTTATGGCATGAAACAACTCGAAGTATGGGTCTAGCTTATTAATACGTTCCAGAAAACCCTACTCGAATACATTTGATTTTTTTACCTTTACCGACAAAAACCCGCGCTCAAAATATATTTATTTCGAGCACGGGTTTTTCTGGTCCAAGTTTATTTTGTTTTTACTATGAATAATTTTCCTTGGTTAACACTAGTTGTAGTTTTGCCAATAACCGCGGGTTCCTTAATTTTCTTTCTTCCTCATAGAGGAAATAAGGTAATAAGATGGTATACTATATCTATATGCATAACGGAACTCCTTCTAACAACCTATGCATTCGGTTATCATTTCCAATTGGATGATCCGTTAATGCAACTAACGGAGAATTATCAATGGATCAATTTTTTTGATTTTTACTGGAGATTGGGAATAGATGGAATTTCTATAGGACCCATTTTACTGACAGGATTTATCACAACTTTAGCTACTTTAGCGGCTTGGCCCGTTACTCGAGATTCCCGACTATTCCATTTCCTAATGTTAGCAATGTATAGCGGTCAAATAGGACCATTTTCTTCTCAAGACCTTTTACTTTTTTTCATCATGTGGGAGTTAGAATTAATTCCCGTTTATCTACTTCTATCCATGTGGGGGGGAAAGAAACGTTTGTATTCAGCTACAAAATTTATTTTGTACACTGCCGGAGGTTCTGTTTTTTTATTAATAGGAGTTCTGGGTATTGGTTTATATGGCTCCAATGAACCGACATTAAATTTTGAAACATCAGCTAATCAATCGTATCCTGTAGCCCTGGAAATAATATTCTATATTGGATTTCTTATTGCTTTTGCTGTCAAATCACCGATCATACCCCTACACACATGGTTACCAGACACCCATGGAGAGGCACATTATAGTACTTGTATGCTTTTAGCCGGAATCTTATTAAAAATGGGAGCGTATGGGTTGGTTCGGATCAATATGGAATTATTACCCCATGCCCATTCTATATTTTCTCCCTGGTTGATGATAGTAGGCACAATTCAAATTATCTATGCAGCTTTAACATCTCCCGGTCAGCGTAATTTAAAAAAAAGAATAGCCTATTCCTCTGTATCTCATATGGGTTTCATAATTATAGGAATTGGTTCTATAAGCGATACAGGGCTCAATGGGGCCATTTTACAAATAATTTCTCACGGATTTATTGGCGCTGCGCTTTTTTTCTTGGCCGGAACGAGTTATGATCGAATACGACTTATTTATCTCGACGAAATGGGCGGAATGGCTATCGCAATTCCAAAAATATTCACGACTTTCAGTATCTTATCAATGGCTTCGCTTGCATTACCGGGCATGAGCGGTTTTGTTGCCGAATTGATAGTTTTTTTTGGAATACTTACTAGCCAAAAATATCTTTTAATGACAAAAGTATTAATTACTTTTGTAATGGCAATTGGAATGATATTAACTCCTATTTATTCATTATCTATGTTACGCCAGATGTTCTATGGATACAAGCTTTTTAATGCCCCAAACTCTTATTTTTTTGATTCTGGACCGCGAGAGTTATTTATTTCTATTTCTATCCTTTTCCCTGTAATAGGTATTGGTATTTATCCCGATTTCGTTTTCTCATTATCAGTTGACAAGGTCGAAGCTATTATATCAAATTTTTTTTATAGATAGTTTTTGTCAATAAACCAAAATAAAAAACCTGATGATTTTTAAAATCGTTCATTGTACAGTACAAAAAAAGTCTTTTTCTGTTTTTAAGTTAAATAAAAAAATTGGAATTCTATAAATTCTATATATAACCAGATATTTTTGACATTTTCGAGAACCATTTGAATCAAGTAATGGAAATGGAATGATTCAAATGGTTCTTGATGGTTTACATGAGGGTTTCATATATATACGTATGCTGCCCTAGGCTTCTAGTTGTCAAGTACCTTATTCAATTAGATGGTAATGTAAATGAACCATAACTATGTAACCCTATTCCTAATAGATTAACCCCAAAATAGCATATCCAAATTATAAGAAAGCCCATTGAGGCCACAATTGCAGAATTTACGCTTTCATAATTTTTATTTGTTCGAATATGTAAATAAATCGCAAATATGGTCCAAGTAATAAATGCCCAAGTCTCTTTTGGATCCCAATTCCAATAGGATCCCCATGCTTCATTAGCCCATACTGCTCCCGAAAGAATACCTATGGTTAAAAGGATAAACCCTAAACTAATAATACGATAACTCCATCGATCCAATTGTTGAATTAATTGATATCTGTAATAATTCTGAGAAGAAATCAAAGAAGTGTTTTGTAACACATTGTTTCTTTCATTCACGTATTGAATCTCACCAAAGGAAAACGACTCCGTTAATAAATTATTGCTTTTACTAAAAATCCTTATGAATTTTCGAAATGTAATGACTAGAAGAGCTAGTGATAATAATGATCCACACAAAAGAGCTGCATAGCCCAATACCATCATACTTACGTGCATCATTAACCAATGGGATTGGAGAGCAGGTACTAATATTGCGGATTGATGCATTTCGGTTAAAAGACCTGAAGTAGCGAAACCCTGGGTAAAAATAACACTTGGCGCCGTTATTGCGCTTAAATGGTTTTTTTGTTTTTTAAAATACGGAATCATATGAATAATGGAAAAACCCCACGAAAGAAAAATTAATGATTCATATAAATCGCTTAATGGTAAATGCCCAAAATAAATCCAACGAGTAACTAATAATCCTGTTATGCAGAAAAAAGTAGCTATCATCCCCTTTTCTGATGAATCATATAGTCCTACGATTTCATCGACAAATAAAGTTATCAAATGAATTGTAATTACAATTGAAATGATCGAAAAGGATATATGAGTTAATATACGCTCTAAAGTTGAAAATATCATAAAATTTATTAAAAAGGGGGCCTCAATTATAGGAATTGAAATAGGGAATTGAATTCATTATAGGGCTTACTCTTTTAGAAAAAGACATGCCGCTACTCGGACTCGAACCGAGATGCTCTAGCACTGCTTCCTAAGAGCAGCGTGTCTACCGATTTCACCATAGCGGCTTATTCGAAATCATAATAACCTATTTTTATTCAATCGTCGAGATTGAGGGGGTTAATTCAATATTTTTTAGGAAACATTCAAATTGATGACTAAAAATTTGTTTCAAAATTAGGCGGCATTTAATCTAAACGTTTTCGTTAATAATATTAATTATTCTTATAATAGTTTTGTTTTTTATTTATTTTAGGGTATCCGTTTTTTAACTTAACTAACAACGGGGTTTTTCGTTTCATAGTTTATTACTTTATGGTCTCCTGAAAATAAAACGGAACTTTTTGAACTAGATAATTTTGACTTCAATCCACGGATAGAACTAAAAAGTAAATTGATTATCGAGTCAAGTCGATGGGGAAGGTGATAATCCCCATCTTGAAAATGATAAAACATACCAAAACAAAAGGTGAAACCTTGTGCTTGCGCTTATTCTTTTTTCAAACAAAAGAATACCATTCACTTTTTGAATTCAGTAGACAACCGAATTATTATTTCTACTAAAAAATAACAAAACAAAATGAATTCCATTTTATATTGTTATTGATCAGGTTAAAACATTAGAGAATGGAAATAATTTTTTTTTATTAAATAAAAATGTAAAAATGAAATAGTAATTTAGATTATTATCTATTATTATTAGATTAATATTATTTAGAATCTTGATAACTTCTAAACTTTAGAAAAAAAAACTTATAAATAAATTATAACAAAAATGAGACTCTTTTTTGAATTAGACCGATTCACATTATTTAGTCTATTGTTTGATTATTTATTTGTCACACAAAAAAAACTTTTTGAGCTACCGGTAGAAAGAGATTTCGCTAACGAAAAAGCTTTCAATGCTGCCCAATACCCTTTCCTTTTCCAAATATTTTTACGAATACGTTTTTTTGAACTAGAGGTGCGCTTTTTTGGCACTGCCATTTTTAAATTAGAATCGGTTCATCGGTTGGATGTGAAAGACATCTATTGTTCAAAATCAATTGTTCTTTACTATATCTCTAGCTAGCTATTCTCTAAATTACATTCCCCTCATCATAAAAGGTGTATGGAAAAATTGTCTAAAATATTACTAAGAACAATAAGATCTACTATGCCAAATAGAATAGATTGAAGTTGATAAAATAAAAAATACAAACAAAAGGGGTTGGGTCTTTGCTTTCTAGTTTTGTCATGTTCCATTCTTACATGTAATAAAATACATCGAAAGATTTAAAAACTCAATCCCTCTCCTGCTTAATAAAAAAAAAATGTAATAAATTTTCTTTTTCTATTATATTAATTAAATTGGTCAAGTTCGAAGAAAGGAATTTTCATTTTCAAACTCGAATGAGCCTAAGCCTAGTAGTTAATTGATTAAAATAGACAAAATACTTTCTAAAAGCCATTTTTTTGCCCCTCCTTTTTATTTTACATAAAAAAAGTGTGGGATACCAAAGCATTTCCTACAAATAGCTTTTATTGTAATGGAAGACAATCAATTAGTTCTAAAAAAATTTCTTAATGATTGGGAATAGCCGAACCAAACTGCAATAAATTGGTTTTGTTTTATGGGAAATAGGTTTTATGAGTCAAGTTATGGGCCCTATGATTCATATTAAATACTTTTTTGCTGTCATTATTTATCCTTGCTCTATAGATATAAATAAATTATTGTAATACGTAATAATTAGACCGAAATTGCAATTTTTCGTTTTTATCTTCATAAAATTGGACTTAATAATTTTAATTTCATATTAACAATTCAATATTAATAATAAATTGAATAATAAAATTAATAATAAACTAATAATAAACAAAGTACATATTTATTTTTCACTCGTAAATTGTTCATATCATTTGACTAACCCTAACTCTTCATCTTCATTTGAAATATTTGAGGTAGTTTGGAAAGATTCCGAATAATTAAACCTGGGAAATTCTATTTAAGTTTTATTTTATATATCTTAATTTTTTTTTATTAATCGATCGCTTTCAAAAGAAAAGAAATAAGAACTGGTGAATCAGAAACAATTAATTAAGATAATTTTTTTTTTTATTTTTATATGGAATATACATATCAATATTCATGGATCATACCGTTCATTCCACTTCCAGTTCCTATGTTAATAGGAGCTGGACTTCTACTTTTTCCAACGGCAACTAAAAATCTTCGCCGTATGTGGGCTTTTCCGAGTGTTTTATTATTAAGTATAGTTATGATTTTTTCAGCCCATTTCTTTATTCAGCAACTAAATAACAATTCTGTTTATCAATATGTATGGTCTTGGACCATCAATAATGATTTTTCTTTAGAGTTTGGCTGCTTGGTTGATCCACTTACTTCTATTATGTCAATATTAATCACTAGTGTTGGGATTATGGTTCTTATTTATAGTGACAATTATATGTCTCATGATCGGGGATATGTGAGATTTTTTGCTTATATGAGTTTTTCCAATACTTCAATGTTGGGATTAGTTACTAGTTCTAATTTAATACAAATTTATATTTTTTGGGAATTAGTTGGAATGTGTTCTTATCTATTAATAGGTTTTTGGTTCACCCGACCTAGTGCGGCGAATGCTTGTCAAAAAGCGTTTGTAACTAATCGTGTCGGGGATTTTGGGTTATTATTAGGAATTTTAGGTTTTTATTGGATAACGGGTAGTTTTGAATTTCGGGATTTGTTTGAAATATTCAATAACTTGGTTTATAATAATGAAGTTAATCCTTTATTTGTTACTTTATGTGCCTTCCTATTATTTGCCGGCGCAGTTGCGAAATCTGCTCAATTTCCCCTTCATGTCTGGTTACCCGATGCCATGGAAGGGCCTACCCCTATTTCGGCTCTTATACATGCTGCTACGATGGTAGCAGCAGGAATTTTTCTTGTAGCTCGGCTTCTTCCTCTTTTCATAGCTATACCTTACATATTAAATCTAATATCTTTGATCGGTATAATAACATTGTTTTTAGGAGCTACTTTAGCTCTTGCTCAAAAAGATATTAAGAGAGGTTTAGCTTATTCTACAATGTCTCAATTGGGTTATATGATGTTAGCTTTAGGTATGGGTTCTTATCAAGCTGCTTTATTTCATTTGATTACTCATGCTTATTCGAAAGCATTGTTGTTTTTAGGATCTGGATCTATTATTCATTCGATGGAAGCTATTGTTGGGTATTCTCCAGATAAAAGTCAGAATATGGTTCTTATGGGCGGTTTAAGAAAACATGTACCAATTACAAAAACTTCTTTTTTATTAGGTACACTTTCTCTTTGTGGTATTCCACCTCTTGCTTGTTTTTGGTCCAAAGATGAAATTCTTAGTGATAGTTGGTTGTATTCACCGATTTTTGCAATAATAGCTTATTCTACGGCAGGATTAACCGCCTTTTATATGTTTCGGATCTATTTACTTACTTTTGAAGGACATTTAAACGTTTATTTTCAAAATTACAGTGGCAAAAAAAGCAGCTCATTCTATTCAATGTCTCTGTGGGGTAAAGAAGGACCTAAAATTATGAAAACAAACTTTCGTTTATTCGATTTATTAATGATCAAAAACAACGAAAAGGCTCCTTTTTTAAACACATATCGAATTGATAGTAATGAAAATGTAAGAAGCATGGTGCAGCCTTTTATTAGTATTACTCATTTTGGCACTAAAAAAACTTTCTCATATCCCCATGAGTCGGACAATACTATGCTATTTCCCATGCTTGTATTGGTTTTATTTACGTTATTCGTTGGGGCCATTGGAATTCCTTTCTTCAATTATGAAGGAATGGATTTAGATATATTATCC